TTTCATTTTACCAAGCTCAACGTTAACCAGATTAGTCAACATTTATATGTTTCGATGCAACAACAAGATGTTATTTGTAACCAGTAGTTTTGTTGGTTGGTTAATTGGTCACATTTTTTTCATGAAATGGGTTGGATTGTTATTATTCTGGATACGGCAAAATCATTCTATTCGATCTAATAAGTACTTTGTGTCAGAATTGAGAAATTCTATGGCTCGAATCTTTAGTATTCTCTTATTTATCACCTGTGTCTACTATTTAGGCAGAATGCCGTCCCCTATTGTCACTAATAAACTGATGAAAGAAACTTCAGAAACAGAAGAAAGGGCAGAAAGTGAGGAAGAAAGCGATGTAGAAACAACTTCCGAAACGAAGGAGACTAAACACGAACAAGGGGGATCCACCGAAGAAGACCCTTCCCTTTCTTCGGAAGAAAAGGAGGATCCGAAAAAAATAGATGAAACAGAAGAGATCCGGGTGAATGGAAAAGAACAAAAAAAGACCTATCTCCGATTTGAAAAACCTTTTATTACCTTTCTTTTCGATTATAAACGATGGAATCGTCCATTTCGATATATAAAAAATTTTCTATTTGAAAATGCTGTACGAAATGAACTTTCACAATATTTTTTTTATACATGTCCAAGCGATGGAAAACAAATAATATCTTTTACATATCCACCCAGTTTATCAACTTTTTCGGAAATGATAGAACGAAAAATTTATTTATACACAAAAGAAAAATCATGCTATGAAGACCTATATAATTATTTTGTTTATACCCATGAACAAAAGAAATACAACTTAAGAAATGAATTGATAAGTAGAATCAAAGTTCTAGAAAAAGAGAAGGAATCTCCTGTTCTAGATATGTTTGAAAAAAAGACCAGATTTTATAATGATAAAAATGAGCAGGAATGTCTGTCCAAAACGTACGATCCTTTTTTGAACGGACCATTTCGCATAACAATAAAAAAATTATATTCAAGTGCAAACATAAGTGATTTAATCATTTCTACAGGGGATTCCGTAGAAATATTTTGGATAAATAAAATTTATGGTATACTTTCTACCGACTTCCGAAAAATTGAACATCAAATGTTTGATAGGGAATCATTATTTAATTCTAGTACTAAAACTAATTCTTTACCCCCAATTGGGGGATTTTCTTTTGAGTCCGAACCTAGTTTTAATTTAAAAAAAAAAAATGATTTATTGTCAGAACAAAAAAAAATGGATTCAGAAAATAAAGAAAAACCCTTTAAATTTTTATTTGAGGTAATTAGAACTGATCCAAATGATAAAGGAACAATTAAAAAGAAATCCATTAGAATAGAAGAAATAAGTAAAAAGATTTCTCGATGGTCATATAAATTATTGAACGATAATTTTTATGAGCAGGAAGAAGAAATTCAGGAAGAATCGACGGAAAATTTTGAGATGCGTTCAAGAAAATCCAAACGCGTGGTAATTTATAATAATAACAATCGGAATAGTAATTTCGATACTAGTACTAATAATAGTAATATTGATAAAGAAGAAGAAGAAGTGGCTTTGGTACGTTACGCTCAAGAATCAGATTTTCGTCGGGATATAATAAAAGGATCCATGCGCGCTGAAAGACGCAAAACAGTTATTTGGGAAATTTTTCAAGCAAATGTACACTCTCCCCTTTTTTTGGATCGAACAGACAAAACATTTATTTTGTCTGTTTTGAATATTTCTGAAATAAAAAATATAATTTTTAGGAATTGGTTTGGTAGAGAATCAGAATTTAAAATACCCTATTTTGAGGAGGAAGGGGCAAAAAAAAAAAAAGAAGAAAATGATGAGATAACAATATCCGAAACTTGGGATACTATTCTATTTGGTCAACCAATAAGAAGTTCGATATTATTAACTCACTCTTTTATTAGAAAATACATTGTATTACCTTCGTTAATAATAGCTAAAAATGTTGGCCTTATGTTATTATCCCAATTGCCTGAGTGGTACGAGGATTTGAAGGAATGGAATAGAGAAATGCACGTTAAATGTACCTATAATGGTGTTCAATTATCAGAAACAGAATTTCCAAAGGGTTGGTTAACAGACGGGATTCAGATAAAAATTATATTTCCTTTCTGTCTGAAATTTAGGAGAAGATCTAAGGTACAGTCTCATCATAGAGATTCAATGAAAAAAAAAGTAAAAAAGGACAATTTTTTTTTTTTAACAATATGGGGAACGGAAGCGGAACGCCCATTCGGTTCTCCCCGAAAACGATCTTCGTTTTTTCAACTCATTTATAAAGAATTAAAAAGAACAATTAGAAACGTTAAAAAAAAAAACACAGGATGGAACATAAAAATAGTTCTAGTCATAAAACGAATAATAAAAGAATTTGAAAAAATAAATCCAATTTTTTTATTTGAGTTGAGTAAAGTGAAAATATATGACCCGAATGAAAATATAAAAAATTCTAAAATCCATAATAAAATTAATGATGAATCGACCATTCAAATTCTATCCACGAATTGGATAAATTCTGCACTTATAGAAAAAAAAATGAAAGATCTTTCTGATAGGATCATAACAATCAAGAATCAAATAGAACGAAACAAAAAAGACAATAAAAAAAGAATTCTAACTTCGGAATCTAAGAAATATATTTGGCAGCTATTCAAAAGAAACAATATCCGATTAATACGTAAATCATATTATTTTATCAAATCTTTCATTGATAAAATATACATAGATATTTTTGTATGTGCAATTACCATTCCCAGGATCAATGCGCAACTTTTCTTTGAATCAACAAAAAAAATTCTCAATAAATCCATTAAAAAAAAAAAAGAAGGAATTGATGAAACAAATCAAAACACAATGAACTTTTTTTCGACTATAAAAAATTCGTTTTTGAATACTAACAGTATCGATAATAATTTAACTAGTCATTGTGATTTATCTTCTTTGTCACAAACATATGTATTTTACAAATTATCACAAATCCAATTACTTAACAAGTATCACTTGAGATCTGTACTTCAAGATCACAGCGCCCAACATTTTATTAGGTATAAGATAAAGGATTTTTGTATAAAACGAGGAATATTTGATTCCAAATCAAGGCATAAGAAAATAAAAAAGTCTAGAATGAATGAATGGAAAAACTGGTTAAAGGGTAATTATCAATACAATTTATCCCAGACTAAATGGTCTCAGTTAGAACCGAAAAAATGGAGAAATATAGTAAATCGACGTTGTCTGATTCAAAATAAAGACTCAATTAAATTGGATTCATATAAAAAAGAAAAAATGAACCATTACACGAAGGAAGTGGATTTATTGAAAAAAAAAAAAGAAAAATTAAAAAAAAACTACAGATATGATCTTTTTTCATATAAATATATGAATTATGGGGATAAAAAGGACAAGGACTCATATATTTATGGATCAAAATTGGAAGTAAACGGTAACCAAGAAATTCCATATAGTTTAAATAGATTGAAACTTGACCCCTTTTATCTATTGGTAAATACAGCTATTAGTAATTATCTAGAAGAAAGATATATTATTGATACGAATAAAAATCTGGATAGAAAATATTTTAATTGTAGAATTTTCCATTATTTTATTAGAAATAATATCGATATTGATACTTGGACCAACACGCATCTTGGTGCCAAGATTACTAAAAATAAGGAAATTAAAAAATATAAAAAAGCGAAAAAAAGGGATATTTCAATTCATCAACAAACCAAGGTATCAAAAAAAAAAAACTTTTTTGATTGGATAGGGATGAATCAAGATAGATTCTATCATAATGATAACATATCAAATCTAGAATTAGAATCTTTATTTTTCCCACAATTTGTGCTACTTTTTGATACATATAAGATTAACCCATGGATTATACCAATTAAATTACTTCTTTTAGATTTGAATAGAAATGAAAATAGTATTCAAAATCCAAAGAAAAAAATTAACGTAAATAAAAAAAAGAATCGTCATATATCATCCAACCAAAAAGAATATCTTGAATTAAAAAATACGAACCAAGAAAAAAAAAAAAGTAGCCAACGAAAGCGTGGACCAGGTCTATTAAAACAAAAGAAAAAGAGAGATGTTGAAAAAGATTCCCTGAAATCAGACCTTAAAAAAGGTATAAATAAAAGAAAATTCAAGAGCAGGAAGGAAAAGGAAGAAGAACTAGAATTATTCCTGAATAAAATTTTCCCTTTTCAATTAAGATGGGATAACTCCTCGAATGAAATAATGATCGATAATATCAAGGCGTCTTTTCTACTGCGTAGAATGAAAAATATTAAGGAAATTGCTATATCTTCTATTCAAAGAGGAGAGATACGCCCGGATATAATGTTAATCCAGAAGGATCTATCTATTAAAGAATTGATACAATCAGGAATATTGATTATTGAACCAATTCCTTTATTTCTAAAAAGGAATGGACAATTTATTATCTATCAAACCATAAGTATTTCCCTGTTTGATAAGAGTAAAGACCAAACCGAAACTAATAGAAAATGCATAAAAAAAAGAAATGTTGATAAGAGGAATTTCGACAGATCCATTGCACAACATAGCAATATGCTTGTGAATGTAGAAAAAAATTATTATAATTTGCTTGTTCCAGAAAATATTCTATCTCCTAGACGTCGTAGAGAATTGAGAATTCTAATTTGTTTCCATTCCTGGAATTGGAATGCTGTGGATATAAATCCAATATTTTTCAACGAAAACAAGATAAGAAACTGTGAAGAATTTTTGAATAAGGACAAACATCGTAATATGGATACAAATAAATTTCTTAAACTCAAATTGCTTTTTTGGCCCGATTATCGATTAGAAGATTTAGCTTGTATGAATCGATATTGGTTTGATACCAATAATGGAAGTCGTTTCAGTATGTCAAGGATACATATGTATCCACAATTCAGAGTTAGTTAATGATATATTGCCTGTATATTGCATAATGTCCTCGATAGATAAAAAAAAATGTACCTTGGGTTAATTTTGGTACATATAATGTAATTATATGGATTTAATAGCATATCAATTTTATTTGATTGGCGCTAGGAATAGTAAAGTGAGCGAATGTTCTTAGGTACAAAGAAATAATTCTCTTTCATACATGAAATGTATTATATCTCCTTATATTAAATTTAAATCTAATTTTCTTTCAAACATAAAATTATATTTTGATAGGATAAAAAATATATGAATAAATCTAAGTTTTTGCGTATACCAGATTAATAATGACTAGCATTATTATAATATAATTATTATTATTCCTGATCAGTAAAAAAAAAAATAAAAAATGGATGTTGAAAAATTTTTTTATGGTCAAAAATTCATTAATATCGGTTATTCCACAGGAAGAAAAAGAGGAAAACAAAGGGTCTGTTGAATTTCAAGTATTCAATTTCACTAATAAGATACGGAGACTTACTTCGCATTTAGAATTTCACAAAAAAGACTTTTTATCACAAAGGGGTCTACGAAGAATTCTGGGAAAACGTCAACGCTTGCTGGCTTATTTGTCAAAGAAAAGTAGAATACGTTATAAGAAATTAATTAGTAATTTGGATATTCGTGAACTAAAAACTCGTTAATTTTAATATTTGTTTGAATTTTTTCTTAGTTGTTATTATATATTTTTTTAGAAACCTCAATTGAAAAATTCATGGAATAATGAATTAGGGAATAAAAGATATGACTGTACCCGCCACAAGAAAAGATCTCATGATAGTCAATATGGGTCCTCACCACCCATCAATGCATGGTGTTCTTCGACTAATTGTTACTCTCGACGGTGAAGATGTTATTGACTGTGAACCTATATTGGGCTATTTACATAGAGGGATGGAGAAAATAGCAGAAAACCGAACAATTATCCAATATCTGCCTTATGTAACACGTTGGGATTATTTAGCTACTATGTTCACAGAAGCAATAACGGTAAATGCACCAGAACAACTGGGAAATGTTCAAGTACCTCAAAGGGCCAGCTATATCAGAGTAATTATGCTGGAGCTAAGCCGTATAGCTTCTCATTTGTTATGGCTTGGACCTTTTATGGCGGATATCGGTGCGCAGACTCCCTTTTTCTATATTTTCAGAGAGAGGGAATTGCTATATGATCTATTCGAAGCTGCCACAGGTATGCGAATGATGCATAATTATTTCCGTATCGGAGGAGTAGCTGCCGATCTACCTCATGGCTGGATAGATAAATGTTTGGATTTCTGCGATTATTTTTTAACCGGAGTTGTTGAGTATCAAAAACTTATTACACAGAATCCCATTTTTTTGGAACGAGTTGAAGGAGTGGGCGTTGTTGGCGGAGAAGAAGCAATAAATTGGGGTTTATCCGGACCAATGTTACGAGCTTCTGGGATACAATGGGATCTTCGCAAAATTGATCATTATGAATGCTACAATGAATTTGATTGGGAAGTTCAGTGGCAAAAAGAAGGAGATTCGTTAGCTCGTTATTTAGTGCGAATTGGCGAAATGAGGGAATCCGTAAAAATTATTCAACAGGCTCTAGAAGGAATTCCAGGAGGACCCTATGAAAATTTAGAAGTTCGGCGCTTTGCTAGAACAAAAAATTCCGAATGGAATGATTTTGAATATAGATTTATTAGTAAAAAACCTTCACCTAATTTTGAATTGTCGAAACAAGAACTTTATGTAAGAGTAGAAGCCCCGAAGGGAGAATTAGGGGTTTATTTGATAGGAGATAATAGTGTTTTCCCTTGGAGATGGAAAATTCGTCCACCCGGTTTCATCAATTTGCAAATTCTTCCTCAACTAATTAAAAGAATGAAATTGGCTGATATCATGACGATATTAGGTAGTATAGATATCATTATGGGAGAAGTTGATCGTTGAAATGATAATTGGCACAGAAGAAGTACAAGCTATCAATTCCTTTTATAAATTGGAATCCTTAAAAGAAATCTATGGACTTATCTGGCTGTTTGTCCCCGCTTTGACCCTTATATTGGGAATAACAATAGGGGTACTGGTAATTGTATGGTTAGAAAGAGAAATATCTGCAGCGATCCAACAACGTATTGGGCCTGAATATGCGGGCCCGTTGGGGATTCTTCAAGCTCTAGCAGATGGGACTAAACTACTCTTTAAAGAGGACCTACTACCATCTAGGGGAGATATTCGTTTGTTTAGTGTCGGACCGTTTATAGCGGTCATATCAATCCTACTAAGTTATTTAGTAATTCCTTTTGGGTATCGACTTGTTTTAGCCGATCTCCGTATAGGCGTTTCTTTATGGATATCCATTTCCAGTATTGCTCCTATTGGTCTTCTTATATCAGGATATGGATCGAATAATAAATATTCCTTTTCGGGTGGTCTACGAGCTGCTGCTCAATCTATTAGTTATGAAATACCATTAACTCTATGTGTATTATCCATATCTCTACGTGTGAGTCGTTGGAACATGAATTTTGACCCTTCCTAGAAATTAAATAAAGGAAGGTAAATGTAATGTATTGAATAAATATCTTCTTTTTTTTTCATCATTTCATTACATTCAGATGGATGAGTTAAACTAGATAGTTATATGAGTGAAACAAAACAACTTAGAAATTTGTAGTAAAAAGATAAAATCTCATTCCTTATATACAAGAATAAAGTAAAACTAAACATAAGCAGTGAAAACTGTTTATCCCGAGATTTAAATTCTTTGATTAGTTATCATATCTTGAAGCGGGTGCAAAAGATCCGCGTTATGGAGTTTACACAGCGAGGGATCAATCAAAAATCAGTGAATCGTTAGGAACACCAAGGTACACAAAGGATTAGTAATGGAAATAATGTCCGGTAAAAAAAAAAAAGAGGCATTTCTACATAAACGAATCATAATAGGGGCTTTAAGTTGGTAGAAACGATCAAGCAGTACTTCCCCACGATTTCGATCTAGAGTATGCTCCTATTCACTGAATAAAGAAATGACTATCAAGAACGAATTAATCCTTTATTTTATTTATTTATTTTTTAGTAAGAGTAAAGAGTACTCTCGTCTGAGAAAGAGAAAGAAGAACAGGAGCAAAAAAAAAGAATACAATAATAGAATGGAAAAAAAGATCCTTTTCTTTATTTTTTCCCATATAATATATAATATACATACATGTGTCATTCCATTCTTCTTATTGATGATTCATGAACTGGTGCCTAATCCTTTCTATCTATTGAGTGATATAATGAGTATTTTATTGAAGGATAAAACTATTACCAAACTAAGATTCATTATAATTATAAGGGATGAGATCAATTCGGAAGCGCCCCTTTTATTATTCTAGCAAACAGAATTGCGTTGGTCTAATTTGTGGGACTTTCCAATGTTTTTTTATTGTATCCACCCTCCAAGAAAAGGAAAGGATACCAATAATATCAAACAGGTCCTTACATTTATTTTCGGCCATAGAGGAGCCGTATGAGGTGAAAATCTCATGTACGGTTTTGAAATAGTGATGGAAACAGTGATGTTCTTATCAACTATGATTATCTAACAGTTCAAGTACAGTCGATATAGTTGAGGCACAGTCAAAATATGGTTTTGAGGGGTGGAATCTGTGGCGGCAACCTATAGGTTTTATTGTTTTTCTAATTTCTTCTCTAGCAGAATGTGAAAGATTACCTTTTGATTTACCAGAAGCAGAGGAGGAATTAGTAGCAGGTTATCAAACCGAATATTCAGGTATCAAATATGGGTTATTTTACGTTGCTTCTTACCTAAATCTATTAGTTTCTTCCGTATTTGTAACAGTTCTTTATTTAGGGGGGTGGAATTTGTTTATTCCGTACATATCTATTCCTGAACCTTTCGGAATAAATGGAGTCTTTGGAATAACAATTGGTATCTTTATTACATTAGCTAAAGCTTATTTGTTTCTGTTCATCTCTATCGCAACAAGATGGACCTTACCTAGGATGAGAATGGACCAGTTGTTAAATCTTGGATGGAAATTTCTTTTACCTATTTCTCTGGGTAATCTATTATTGACAACTTCTTTCCAACTTGTTTCACTATAAATAACAGAATACAATAATGATATTCTATACTCATAACCTCCCTTAAACAAGAGAAAAAAATAGATTCATCGATATCTACAATATGTTTCCTATGGTGACTGGGTTCTTGAATTATGGTCAACAAACAATACGAGCCGCAAGGTACATTGGTCAAAGTTTCATAATTACCTTATCCCACACAAACCGTTTACCTATAACTACTCAATATCCTTATGAAAAATCGATCACCTCAGAACGTTTCCGCGGTCGAATACATTTCGAATTTGATAAATGTATTGCTTGCGAAGTCTGCGTTCGTGTATGCCCCATAGATCTACCCGTTGTTGATTGGAGATTTGAAAAAGATATAAAAAAGAAACAATTGCTTAATTATAGTATTGATTTCGGTGTCTGTATATTTTGTGGTAACTGTGTCGAATATTGTCCAACAAATTGTTTATCAATGACTGAAGAATATGAACTTTCCACTTATGATCGTCACGAATTGAATTATAATCAAATTGCTTTAGGTCGGCTACCAATATCAATAATTGGAGATTACACAATTCAAACCGTTAGAAATTCAACTCAAATCAAAATATACAAAGATAAATCCCTCGATTCAAGAACGATTACCAATTAGTAAGGTCTTGTTTTTCTAATTTGATAGAAAAGATACTTTTTTTTGTTCGTCAGTAACTATAAATTATAAATTAAGTAACTAGAAATAATGACTATTATTTGTGAAGAATCACTCTTTGATTAAAACTTATAATCCATTTTTCGTGATGATTTCGAAATTAAAAATTTAAACTACTCTTTTCTTTCTAGGATAAAAAAAGTAGGATTGGTCCAATAACTTTATCTATATCTATATTAATCTATACTACATTAGGAACGTATCATATACAAGAAAAAGGGTGTAACCCCTTTTCCCTTCCTAATGGGCTATTTAGTAAGATCATGAAATCGTTAGACTTATTTATCTCTTATTTTATACATAATGGATTTATCTGGACCAATACATGATATTCTTGTAGTATTTCTGGGATCCGTTCTTATACTGGGGGGTCTGGGAGTAGTATTATTTACCAATCCAATTTATTCTGCCTTTTCGTTGGGATTGGTTCTTGTTTGTATATCCTTATTATATATTCCATCAAATTCCTATTTTGTAGCTGCTGCACAACTCCTTATTTATGTGGGAGCCATAAATGTATTAATCATATTTGCTGTAATGTTCATGAATGGTTCAGAATATTCCAATGATTCTCGTCTTTGGACCGTCGGAGATGGGATCACTTTATTGGTTTGTATAAGTATTCTTTTTTCACTAATTACTACTATCCTAGATACATCATGGTACGGAATTCTTTGGACTACAAAATCAAACCAGATTCTAGAACAGGACCTAATAATTAACGTTCAACAAATTGGGATTCATTTATCAACGGATTTTTATCTTCCGTTTGAACTCATTTCTATAATTCTTTTAGTTTCTTTAATAGGTGCAATTACTATGGCTCGTCAATAATAAATACTTAGAATTTTAAAAAGGTCTAAGAATTCGAAATTTTCAATCAAATAAAAAAAGAATCAAATTTTTAGTTAAATCTATTGCCAATACCTTTCTTTTTTATTGAATTGTTCTATTCTAGTCAATCGAATCAGTCAAATTATTGTTTATATTTAAATGAATCGAGATTGATGAGGAGTTAGTTGATGATGTTCGAGCATGTACTTTTTTTTAGTATCCATTTATTTTCTATTGGTATCTATGGATTAATCACAAGTCGAAACATGGTTAGAGCACTTATGTGTCTTGAACTTATACTAAATTCGGTTAATATAAATCTCGTAACATTTTCTGATTTATTTGATAGTCGCCAATTAAAAGGAGACATTTTCTCAATCTTTGTCATAGCTATTGCAGCGGCGGAAGCGGCTATTGGGCTAGCTATTGTTTCGTCGATCCATCATAACATAAAATCAACTCATATCAATCAATCGAATTTGTTGAATAATTAGTCATAATCATTCATTATATAAATAAAGACATATAGTTATTTATTGAAATTCCATTACTATTAAATATTGTATTATTGACCTATTTGAATTCATATATGCGATTCGTATTACTTTGATTGTTGAAACGGGAATCAAAGTCTCTTGGCACTTTCTCATAAACAGATTTAGAAATAAAATATATTGAAAAAAAAAGTGGATATAAATCACTGATTCGTCTGGTGTCTACAATATAAATATATAATTTATTTACTACTTATTTTGCCATACCAGATCGAAATTTTTTATGTTAAAAACTGGAATTTATAGTTTCAATGTCACATTCAGTAAAAATTTATGATACATGTATAGGGTGTACTCAATGTGTACGAGCCTGTCCCACAGATGTACTGGAAATGATACCTTGGGACGGATGTAAGGCTAAGCAAATTGCTTCCGCGCCAAGAACTGAGGATTGTGTGGGTTGTAAGAGATGTGAGTCCGCTTGCCCAACAGATTTTTTAAGTGTCCGCGTTTATTTATGGCATGAAACAACTCGAAGCATGGGTCTATCTTATTGATTGATACGTTACAAAAACTCCACTCGAATCATTTGATTCCTCTTTACCGACAAAAGCCCGTACTATACTATATAAATAATATAATATTTTTCCGAGCACGGGCTTTTCTGGTCAAAGCGTATCTTGTCTTTATCACGAGTTATTTTCCTTGGTTAACAATACTTGTTGTTTTGCCGATATTCGCGGGTTCTTCCATTTTTTTTCTCCCTCATAAGGGGAATAAGGTGTTTCGGTGGTATACTTTATGTATATGCTTATTAGAGCTCCTTCTAACGACTTATGCATTCTGTTACCATTTTCAATTGGACGATCCATTAATCCAACTGGAAGAAGATTTTCAATGGATAAATCTTTTAAATTTTCACTGGAGATTGGGAATCGATGGACTTTCCGTAGGACCTATTTTACTGACAGGATTTATCACCACTTTAGCTACTTTAGCGGCTTGGCCGGTTACTCGAAATTCACGATTGTTCTATTTTCTGATGTTAGCAATGTACAGCGGTCAAATAGGATTATTTTCTTCTAGAGACCTTTTACTTTTTTTCATTATGTGGGAATTCGAATTAATTCCCGTTTACTTACTTTTATCCATGTGGGGGGGAAAGAAACGTCTGTATTCGGCTACAAAGTTTATTTTGTACACTGCGGGAGGTTCTATTTTTCTCTTAATAGGAGTTCCAGGTATGGGTTTATATGGTTCCAATGAGCCGACATTAGATTTTGAAAGATTAGCTAATCAATCATATCCTGTAGTATTGGAAATACTATTCTATTTTGGTTTCCTTATTGTTTATGCTGTCAAATTGCCAATTATACCCCTACATACATGGTTACCAGATACCCATGGCGAGGCACATTACAGTACATGTATGCTTCTAGCTGGAATCTTATTAAAAATGGGAGCCTATGGATTGATCCGGATCAATATGGAATTATTTCCCCACGCTCATTCTATATTTTCTCCCTGGTTTGTGATAGTGGGAACAATGCAAATAATATATGCAGCTTCAACTTCTTTCGGTCAACGCAATTTAAAAAAGAGAATAGCCTATTCCTCCGTATCTCACATGGGTTTCACAATTATAGGAATTGGTTCTATAACCGGCATGGGACTAAATGGAGCCATTTTACAAATACTTTCTCATGGATTTATTGGTGCTGCACTTTTTTTCTTGGCGGGAACGAGTTGTGATAGAATACGTCTTGTTTATCTCGACCAAATAGGGGGGATATCTATACAAATGCCAAAAATATTTACCATGTTCGGCAGCTTCTCAATGGCTTCTCTTGCATTGCCAGGAATGAGTGGTTTTGTTGCGGAATTAGTAGTTTTTTTTGGAATAATTACCAGCTCAAAATATCTTTTAATGCCAAAAGTGCTAATTACTTTTGTAATAGCAATGGGAATGATATTAACTCCTATTTATCTTTTATCTATGTTACGTCAGATGTTCTATGGATACAAGCTATTCGATGTTCAAAATTCTAAATTTTTCGATTCTGGACCACGAGAACTCTTTATTTCTATCTGTATCTTTCTACCCGTAATAGGGATTGGCATTTATCCTGATTTCGCTCTCTTGTTATCAGTTGATAAGGTACAAACTATCCTATCTAATTATTTTTATAGATAGTTTTCATTACTCAAACAGAAAGTCTTAGAATTCTTTGAATTGAATATTTTTAAAACCATTCGATATACCATGCAAAAGAAAAAAATGAAATGAATTAGAATTGGAATGAGATGCCTCTCGACTTTTTGATAACCATTTGACTCAAACGGTTATCAAAAAGTAGCACAAACTTTCGTTATATATGAGTACGAGACAATCTTCTTATGTATTCTTCGTGTAGTTTATTCAATTCGAAATTATGTTAATGTGAATGAACCATAACTATGTAGACCTATTCCTAATAGATTGATCCCAAAATAGCATATCCAAATTATAAGAAATCCTATAGAAGCCACAAGTGCCGAATTCATATCTTGTAAATTTTTATTTGTTCTAGTATGTGAATAAATCGCAAATATGGTCCAAGTAATAAATGCCCAAGTTTCCTTGGGATCCCAATTCCAATAAGATCCCCATGTATCATTAGCCCATACTGCTCCAGAAAGAATGCCTATGGTTAAAAAAGTAAACCCTAAACTAATGGTACGAGAACTCCAATAATCCAAACGCCGAGTCAATTGATAGTTGTAATAATTTCGAAATGAAAGAAAGGAAGCGTTTTTAAAAACACCTCCTTTTTCATTCAAGTATTCGATCTCGCTAAATAAAACTGACTTTATTAATAAATAATTGCCCTTACAAAAGATATCGATGCTTTTTCTAAATGTAATAACTATAAGAGCGACTGATAACAATGATCCGCATAAAAGAGCTGCGTAGCTCAATAACATCATACTTACGTGCATCATTAACCATTGAGATTGTAGAGCAGGTACTAATATTGCAGATTGATGCATTTCGGTTAAAAGACCTGATGTGGCGAAACCTTGCATAAAAATAGCACTGGGTGCCGTTATTGTGCTTAAATCATTTTTACGGTTCCCTATCTTAATCTTGGAAATAATATGAATAATGGAAAAACTCCACGAAAGGAAAATTAATGATTCGTATAAATTACTTAATGGGAAATGCCCCGAATAAATCCAACGAATAACTAATAAGCCTGTTATAGATAAAAATGTAGCTATCATCCCTTTTTCCGACGAATCACATAATCCTATGTTTTCGTGGAATAATAGGGTCATCAAATGAATCGTAAACACCATTAAAATGATCGAAAAAGAGATATGAGTTAATATATGTTCTAAAGTCACAAATATCATAAAAAGAAGGGAGCCCTATTACAGAATTTTAATTAAGAATTAAATACATTATAAGATCCATTATGTCTCTTTTAGAGGATGCCGCCACTCGGACTCGAACCGAGATGCTCTAGCACTGCTTCCTAAGAGCAGCGTGTCTACCGATTTCACCATGGCGGCTTACTAAAAATATTAATAAATAATAGTCAATTCATGTTGACTTGTCGAGATTCAAGGATTCAATATAGTTTAGGAAACTTTAGAATCGACGAATAAACCTAAAAATTTATATGTGAATTTTTCATAATAACCTTAGTTAGTATCCGACGTAGGGTTCAGTTTTAACAATAAACTTTCACATACTAGAAACTATCCCAAAACAGCAGGAAATCAATAATGTTGTTCTCAATCGAGATATAAAATTCAAAATTATTTTCTTTTTGTCTTTTTTGCTTATGATTCCATAGATCCAACCAAAAAAAGATTGATTGTATCAAAAAAATAGGTTTTATATATATATAAAATTTAATCACTAAATCCAAGGAATTTTTCTAATGATTTTCATACCTTAGTCTCATTTCGATACCTTCCGTATTATCAAGTATTAATACTCTTCCTTGTGTCCATAATTTATGATACCATATTGAATAAATTCAATTAGGTTTTTGGCTAGATATATAAAAAAAGAGTTTCAATGTCTATCAATTCCCCTTTCCAACTAGAAATGGGAATTGATAGACATAGTTAATGCGAATCATTCATTTTTAATGAAAAAATTTCAGTTCTTCATGGTATGTAAAATTATTCCAAGACTTTATTGCTTGTTTGTTGCACAAAAAAACTCTTTGAATGCCCTGTGGAAATCGATTTAGCTAAAGAAAGAGCTTTTACTGCATTTAAATATCCCTTCTTCTTCCAAATATTTTTACGAATACGTTTTTTTGATATAGAAGTACGTTTTTTTGGAACCGCCATTCAAAAAGGAGTACTCATTTTTCTCATTGTATGTGAAAGACATGTATTGTTCAAAATGGATTATTCTTTTTCGTCATTATACATACTTATCCCGCATATAATATATGTTATAACATAAAAAATACAAACACATATACGTTTCTCCCATATGGAGGGGGAAAAAAATAGAATATGAAACTAAAAAAAAATTCATTAGAACATTAGAATTAAGTACTGTTTTTGGTAGAATTTCTTTTCCTTACTATATAATGATAATGCGGTTATAAATATAAATCATCAGAATATGCATAGTACTAGAATGATGAAAAATTGAGTATTTTGTAGTAGTATTTTATACTAGTAAAAAACCTTTACTTAGGTATTTTGTCATATCAGATATTTGAATGAATATTTAAAATATCTGAGAAAAAGTAAAAAAAAATTAAGAAAAAATTGTTTTTTTATGGAACATACATATCAATATGCATTGATAATACCCTTTATTCCACTTCCAGTTACTATGTCAATAGGATTTGGACTTCTGCTTATTCCTACAGCAACAAAAAATCTTCGTCGTATGTGGGCTTTTCTTAGCATTTTACTGCTAAGTATAACTATGGCGTTTTCGGCCAATTTGTCTATTCAGCAAATAAATGGAAGTTTTATTTATCAATATCTATGGTCTTGGACCATCAATAACGATTTTTCCTTAGAATTCGGATACGTGATCGATCCACTTACTTCTATTATGTCAATACTAATTACTACTGTGGGAATTATGGTTCTTATTTATAGTGACAATTATATGTCCCACGATCAAGGATATTTGAGATTTTTTGCTTATATGAGTTTTTCCAATACTTCCATGCTGGGATTAGTTACTAGCTCTAATTTGATACAAATTTATATTTTTTGGGAACTTGTGGGAATGTGTTCGTATTTATTAATAGGTTTTTGGTTTACACGTCCGATTGCAGCAAGCGCTTGCCAAAAAGCTTTTGTAACTAATCGTGTAGGGGATTTTGGTTTATTATTAGGAATTTTAGGTTTCTACTGGATAACAGGCAGTTTCGAATTTCGGGATTTGTTCGAAATAGTTAATAACTTAGTTCATAATAATGAGGTCAATTCTTTATTTGCTACTTTGTGTGCCTGTTTATTATTCGTCGGCGCAATCGCGAAATCTGCACAATTTCCCCTTCACGTATGGTTACCTGATGCCATGGAGGGACCCACCCCCATTTCGGCTCTTATACACGCTGCGACGATGGTCGCAGCGGGAATTTTTCTTGTAGCTCGGCTTCTTCCTCTTTTCATAGTCATACCTTATATAATGAATCTAATTTCTTTAATAGGCGTAATAACAGTACTATTAGGAGCTACTTTAGCTCTTGCTCAAGGAGACATAAAAAAAAGTTTAGCCTACTCTACAATGTCTCAATTGGGTTATATTATGTTAGCTCTAGGTATAGGTTCTTATAGAGCTGCTTTATTTCATTTGATCACTCATGCCTATTCTAAAGCTTTATTATTTTTGGGATCCGGATCTATTATTCATTCAATGGAACCCATTGTTGGATATTCGCCAGAGAAAAGTCAGAATATGGTTCTTATGGGCGGTTTAACGAGGTATGTTCCAATTACAAGAATTACTTTTTTATTAGGTACACTTTCTCTTTGTGGTATTCCACCTCTTGCTTGTTTTTGGTCCAAAGATGAAATTCTTAATGATAGTTGGTTGTATTCACCCATTTTAGCAATAATAGCTTCTTTCACAGTGGGATTAACCGCATTTTATATGTTTCGGATGTATTTACTTACTTTTGATGGATATTTGCGTGTTAATTTTCAAAATTATAGTAGCACTAAAAACAGCTCGTCCTATTCAATATCTATATGGGGAAAAGAACCGCCTAAAACAGTCAATAGAAATTTACTTTTATCCACAATGAATAATAAAGTCTCTCTTTTTTCAAAGGATACATATAAAATTGATAATAATGTAAGAAAGCCAATGCGATATTTTAGTACTCATTTTGGAAAAAAATATCCTTCTATGTATCCTCATGAATCGGACAATACTATGCTATTTTCTCTAGT